TTTTTATGGTTATGCCGGCGATGATAGGTGGATCTGGTAATTGGTCTGTTCCGATTCTGATAGGTGCACCTGACATGGCATTTCCACGATTAAATAATATTTCATTCTGGTTGTTGCCACCAAGTCTCTTGCTCCTATTAAGCTCAGCCTTAGTAGAAGTAGGTAGCGGCACTGGGTGGACGGTCTATCCGCCCTTAAGTGGTATTACCAGCCATTCTGGAGGAGCAGTTGATTTAGCAATTTCTAGTCTTCATCTATCCGGTGTTTCATCCATTTTAGGTTCTATCAATTTTATAACAACTATCTCCAACATGCGTGGACCTGGAATGACTATGCATAGATCACCCCTATTTGTGTGGTCCGTTCTAGTGACAGCATTCCCACTTTTATTATCACTCCCGGTACTGGCAGGGGCAATTACCATGTTATTAACCGATCGAAACTTTAATACAACCTTTTCTGATCCCGCTGGAGGGGGAGACCCTATATTATACCAGCATCTCTTTCGGTTCTTCGGTCATCCAGAGGTGTATATTCCCATTCTGCCTGGATCCGGTATCATAAGTCATATCGTTTCTACTTTTTCGGGAAAACCGGTCTTCGGGTATCTAGGCATGGTTTATGCCATGATCAGTATAGGTGTTCTTGGATTTCTTGTTTGGGCTCATCATATGTTTACTGTGGGCTTAGACGTTGATACCCGTGCCTACTTCACCGCAGCTACCATGATCATAGCTGTCCCCACTGGAATCAAAATCTTTAGTTGGATCGCTACCATGTGGGGGGGTTCGATACAATACAAAACACCCATGTTATTTGCTGTAGGGTTCATCTTTTTGTTCACCATAGGAGGACTCACTGGAATAGTCCCGGCAAATTCTGGGCTAGACATTGCTCTACATGATACTTATTATGTGGTTGCACATTTCCATTATGTACTTTCTATGGGAGCCGTTTTTGCTTTATTTGCAGGATTTCACTATTGGGTGGGTAAAATCTTTGGTCGGACATACCCTGAAACTTTAGGTCAAATCCATTTTTGGATCACTTTTTTCGGGGTTAATCCGACCCTCTTTCCCATGCATTTCTTAGGGCTTTCGGGTATGCCACGTCGTATTCCAGATTATCCGGATGCTTACGCTGGATGGAATGCCCTTAGCAGTTTTGGCTCTTATATATCCGTAGTTGGGATTCGTCGTTTCTTCGTGGTCGTAACAATCACTTCAAGCAGTGGAAATAACAAAAGATGTGCTCCAAGTCCTTGGGCTGTTGAACAGAATTCAACTACACCGGAATGGATGGTACAAAGTCCTCCAGCTTTTCATACTTTTGGAGAACTTCCAGCTATCAAGGAGACGAAAAGCTATGTGAAGTAAAAGAAGAAAAGGTCGCCGACTGCTACTAAGAACCTAACAGAACTTTTCAAAATGTGGGTTCTAAAACCACTTGTGTAGGTCGGGGTTGAGAATGTTCAGGCCGACGAGGCTAGGGCCCTCTTTTCCAGCAATGACCGGTCAAGGTCAATCAAAGTGGGGATTCACAGATGATTCTCAGCATAGAAGAGATCTTAACAAGTCTGATCACCATCTATAGAAGGATTGAACGGGGGATTGATCATCGACTCAAGCACGTATTGCCAGCTTCACATTACAACATGTCCCCTGAAAGGTCAACAAAGAGCGCCCCCCTCCACACTAAACCGAAAAACCGGACCCCTTAAGCTAAACCAACAAAGCATTCCATTGAATGAAGCCCACTTCCCTCCGTCAAAGCCACTTTCGGAGAAAACCTCTTTCCCAAAGAGACACCATAGGGAGGAAGGGAAACCCATTGAGAGAGAATCTATCAGTTACTTAGCGTGACACAGCTACCTACGCCGACATGTGTATGTGTACAGGAATGGGTGCGGGAGCTACCCTCTGGTGCTTTGCCGGAAGCCCTTCATCCATCTCAATATATGGAAATTCTACGCGCAAAGGCTTCGGTCCAATGTCCGAACATCAAAACACTTCTGGATGTCTGGCCTCCTTGTTCCCTACCGAGAAAAAAGGGGACAACCGGCCGCTTCGGATGACTTTTTTTTTTTTGCTTTTCGGTATGCCAGTGAGAGATCTGTTCCGATGGCCTCCGATCACTGTCAAAGCCGGTTTCCCGAACCCTTTTTTTCAAAAAAGATCCTTAGTCGAAGATCTGGCATTTTCTATTTAAATTCAAAAGATGTCCGCTTTCGAGAAAGCCGGAGATTGACTCGTTCAAGTGGTAGTCATAGGAGACCCTGGTCATACACCATAGAATAGATAGAGAGAATATCCCGGCGAACCGTAGTCAGGATGAGCCCACCTATCCCGAGAAGGGGACCTTTCTTAGCTTTCATTCTTGCTTTCAAGCTCATTTGGTTCTTTTTAGTATATCACCAAAGTAGATCTACCTAAGCGGGAATTGCCCCTACGAGTATGGTTTTTCTAGCGCGAACTTGATGTACTCATCAATGACATGAAATCTTGGGACTGATCCTTTCGGGGTTGGTATGGCAGGCGTCGACTCAACGGCCTATGCTGATGAGATCAAGAAGAGAGCATGGTCCGCACTCACGTAGCTTAGAAGAGGTGCTGGTTCTCTTCCTCCCAATTCGAGGTGAGCTTCAGCCTTTCCTCCTCTAGACCGTCCAATTCTACTAACATAGCTTCAGTAAAGTCGGGTGGGGTCAATTGATGTTGGAAGGCCACCCTTATTGATGGCACAGGCACAACTCCATACAGGTTGACCTACGACCATGATCTTTAGTCCTCTAGTTCTAGTAGCTAGGGAGGGGGACTTTTCAATTCCTAAGGACTCTCTCTCTTATTAGCTTATTCAAAAGGAATTGATAGAGGAATGGGTCATGGAAGACTAAGAGAACCTGAAATGAAAGGTCAGATAGTGAAAGATGAACAAGAAGCCACAACTCGAAGGCTAATTCATGCTTTGCCAATGAGTGATGTTCTTATTTGACTTAATATCCCAAGTTCGATATCCGTCTAACATAAATGGAAGAGAGAAAGTCTAATTCCACATCTCTTAGGGGCACTGAGTAGTTGGTGTAAGTCCTCGCTGTGTTAGCTAGGCCACCCGCCTGAAGCGTTGAAGATAGAGAATGTTGGTTGCTTTAGTCATATTAATGGGAGGACGGGTTCTATTAATAAAAAGATTGCTGGGTCTGGGATCGATTTCAACTCGGAGATAGCCAGGTCTCTAGTAAGAGCCGCTTTGTGAACAGCATCGGATGACATAGCAAAGGTAGCCGCAATAGAGCTACTATGCCTTAAGCCCTCTCCTCTTCCTTATAGTCTACCTCCGTCATTCTTTGCTTTTGAAAGAGAAATTCGCCACGTGAAAACAGCTGCCAGATGCGGATTCAATCAAGAACTGCGGTTACGCCTTCAAACCTTTCACCAGCAGTTGATTCTCAAGCAGCCGATTCCTCCTGCTCTTCTGGGGCATCTATAGAATATATGTAACTTCCCTCTGTCCATCAATCCTCTTCTCTGCCCTTTTTTGACTATGCGTGGCATGCCTCCTGTTCGTATCAACACTGGGTGGGCAACCTTCTCTTGTAAACAATCCCTTCGTCGCTAACACCGGTAATTCCGCATCGAAGAGGGAATTTAGTGAGGCTTCCCTATTAAAAAGTGATCTAAATAGGCAAGACACGCTACGCCCCAACGTAGCTAGGGTTTGTGTAGAAGTCGGTCTTCTCTTGCTTTGAGTTGAGCCTTTCTTCGATCATGAAAGGGACTTCTTTGAGTTTGACTCGACCCAGGTTCCTAATGAGAGCCAGGTGAGTGAGGAAGAATGGTAAGTAGAAGAATGGGCAGTCAGGCTAGTCTAGTAGAATCCCCCGCCCATATGGGAGCTACGAGTAGATGAAAGGCCGGCTTTAGAGGAAGCGTCAGCAGATCCCCCGAAGAAGAGAGTCTTTTCACTTCTGTAGGCCTTCTTTCTCTTTCTGATAGATATGAGAGAGCTGACCTCGATAGATAAAGGCATCCATCTCTTGACCTATACTTAAACTTGACACCGGGCTTTGTTGGATGTGAGATTGCTTCCTTCTCAATTGCACGCGCATATCTGATTTCCGAGTAAGCGGCTAAAGAGGGGGCTAGCTTTCCTCACGAGTACGTTTTTGATAGCTTTTAGTTGACAGGGTTTGATCCCTTACCAAGTTGTTACTAACTAAAAGGCGGTACCTTCTCCTAGACTTGACTGATCTCATCCCCTCTCGAAGGGACTTGGCTCTTCCCCGGCTGGATAGACAGGACAAAGACTGCTTGCTTCAATGCCGTTGGCAGACGATAACCGTAAAAGAGGGTCTTGCGCTTCTTAAATAAAGAAAGTCACGAAAAAGGAAGCAGGTAATGAGACATAGAAGCATCGAGATCTCAGCCCTAGCCGGATGATGACGCCTTTCCTGTTTAGGAGATCGAACCGAACCTAAATGCTGATTTCGACTCTGACGGGTGCCTTGTGGCTAATGCATGGGACAATGGAACTTAGGCCTTCTAGCCCCAACTATTATGGCCTTCATTTCTTCCTATTCCTGCTTCAAGCTTGGGAAAGTGTGCTTACTTCGGGGATGAAGAATCAGTTGAACTCACTCGACTAAGAATCCTAGAAAGCGGTGCCCTTGGTTCAGTCTTTAGAGAAAGTGCTGTTGATTCGGTCCTTTCAGCAGTTGGCGCGTAGTATCCATCCCCATCTGTTATTGTAACTGACTCTCATCAATTGGTTGAATAACCTACCTCTGACTTACAAGCAAGGGGAATCGCTTCAGGAAAAAGAGCTATTATACGGCCACGCTCTAAGCTAAGTTTCTCATTGGATCACTCTTGATGTACGAAGATACTAGAGATATCATCCAATTCGATTGAAGCAAGGAGAATACAAAGAGAAAGAAGGCCTACAGATGTGAAAAGTGAATCAAATCTGTTGTGAACCACTCACGTAACGGTGTTAGCTGTCGACAGTGCCGGTCAATGTATGATTCTGTGCCCTGAATGATTCTTAGGAGTGGAAGTCAACCTCCGACCACTTCATTTTATTACCCTTCGGACGGGACTCTTTCTTATTATCTTTGCGGGACTGACTCTGATAGTGGGAAGGTGGAAGGGAAAGAGCTTTCTAGATCACTATTTAGGAAGGGGACGGAAGCCACTTCTTAGAAATGCACGACTTAGTTTAGTTCATCTTTCCGAACCGTTCTAGTGTTCCATCCAAGCTCAAGGATCAACTTCGAATCAAATAGATCAAACTTCTTTTCTAACTCCGGATAGGCGGTCAATGAAATGCTCAAGTCAAGCTCAATATCTCATTAGGAAGGGAATGGTGTCTAGTCAACCAACCTCCTCTTAGAAAAGGTAGGACGGGATTCGTTCTGTGTGCCTTTGCCTTCGGGCTTGGCACGGAACTCTTGTTTCGAGTGAAAGGGAGAGCAGTGGCCCGCACCGCATTCACAGGTGAATTTCCCTCTACGGGGCGGGGTGTGGAAAGCACTATAAGTTAGTTGACTTCTCGACCAAAGGGAGAGGAAGTGATGGAGAAATAGGTAGCTCACCAGTAGCAAAGCGCCTTCTAGCAGGTAGTATGAAATCAAAAAGTTGCTCACGAGCCTAATATAGATAGCAAGTTCAGTAGGGAAATCAAGTGAAACTAGAGTAGCTCAGTGGGAAAAGAAAGCCTGGTGCCACTGACTCGAAAGGGGAGTTCCCTTACTACTAAAAGAAAGTGGGCATAATATTCTTCTTCTCTTCTGCTTTCCCGGGCCTGTCCCTCTCCTTTCAGCCTAGGATTGGCTTTCTCAAGCTAGGTTACAACAGAGAAAGACAGTAAATAATGAGCTCTCCGGAAAAGTTCCTTGCTGAATCTCTTAGTATTCCCACTGGAGCAGAAAGAAGCACCGGGCTTAGTCCGATAACCATAGGAACAAGTAGTTAATCCCAAAGATACACGCTGACTTACCTTGCTTTCCTTTCCACTTCACTGTTGAAACAATAAGGGGAATGAAGTTGCTACCACGGTCAGACTTTCCTTTCTTTAGAAAACCATACTGGGTGATTCCCGAAGGAGAGTTGCTACCTTAGTGCCCAAACCTATCACGGTTCTTTCCGAACCTGAAGTAGTTTATTAAACCTAATTAAGGTTACACCGAATTAGGTAACAAAACCAATACCGTAGTCCACTCTAAGCAGAGATTCAGGAGTGAATTTGAAATCATTACTGAACTTCCTTATCGGAACTGGATAGAAACCATATCAGCTCATCAACCGAGGATTGAAATACTGGCTTGACCAGAATCAAAAGTTATCAATGATACCGACAATTGGGAATCAGGGCTTGACTCTCCTGGCAAACGGAGCTACGAAACTAAGCAGCATACTTCGCCTTTAATACCATTAGTCCAGTCCTGTTGCTTGTACGGAGTACGAATAAGGGGGGCCGCCCAGTCTCAAGCGAAAGAGAAAGCTACGCCTCCAATCCCTCATTTGGAATTCTTTCTACCCACTGCACTTGAACCACTGATGCTACCATTGGTGCCTCTGTTTCCCGTGCTTCTTCAACACAGAGAAAGGCAGATTTCTTGAGTTGTTAGCCTTTTTGTTTGCCTTTTTTTCTTTCTGGGGAATGCTTGACTCTAACATCGGCTTTCCCAATCGGTTTTTTGGCATCGGCTCTCTCATATCCGATCCATGAAAAAAAAGAACTACTGGGCCCAAACCTTTTTCAGAGGTAGTGTCAGAGCCCAATCCCTGGTTCACTCCATTTTGTTCACTTCCTTTTTCGGTGGGAGCTCCAGACCGATCTTCCTCGTACGATTGCCCTGACTAAGAGAGGCTGCTTCCTCTATTGTTTCGGATTCGATCCTACATCTCCTCAAGGCGACAGACCATATTCAGTAAGAGGATGGCATTACTGGAACCTTCCATTCAAGTCAAGGTGAGGCAGTGACTTCTTTACCTAAGAAGAACAAATGAAATAAGAATGTGACATTATCCACACAGATTAAAAGACCCACATGCTTCCCTTCGCTATCTTTGTTGGTTATTTGATGTATCCAATCTGGTTCTAACTTGGGTTATCAAAGAGAAGTTCTCCGTCGTAGTTATTAGTAAGGTTCTTGCTTGCTTGGACTTGATCTCTCCACTACAAATGTAGGCATGGAGGAAAAAAAAAGGAAGGAAGAAAACAAGGGATTCTAGAGACAGAGAAAAAGCAGGTCTTTCCTCAGCTCATGTTCACCTGGACTCTTCCCTTGGACTATCTATTAGCAATTAGCAGGACTCTCGTGTACCTTATGGAAGGGAGCTTTTCACTAAATAGGGGTTGACTTCTTAAGGAGCAGATCCCTCTATAGCTGATTCTTTGATTTCAGTACGTCCTCATAGAGCTGCCCCCCACCACTTTTTCTGCACGAATCCAAATTCTCCCAGGCTATGCCCAATAGAAAAGACTATTATGTTGTACCAGCCCTTTAGTGAAGTGGGCCCTCCCCTTGATACTATACCAAATGGACTTATTCTCATAAGAAAAAAGAAAGTAAACGTCTTCCTGCAATTGCTTGAACTTCTGATTCAGACTCTGATATAATTATGTTCTCTGTGTATTCTAGCCCGTAAAGTAGAGCTTTTTTAGGTTTCGTCGATACTGAGACTGGATATTCTCTTTCTCCTAGTCTGGAAACAAAGGTGATTTGGTTTTAGGCAGCCCAAGTCTATCCAATCCAGGAGGTCTTTTTTTTTTAGACGCTACGCTAGCCTCGTTGACGATATCGGCATCGGTAGCATTCCATTAACATTACAATACTGTCCGCGGTAATTTCTCTGTAGTGTAGAAATTAGAAAGAAGCCTTGTGAAAGGCATCTCTTAGGTGATTACGGCCTGGGAAACCTATATAAAAAACCTGTATTTTGCCACTGGATGTGCCTGCCTGCTTCCTTCCCAACATGTGTCTTTCTGTGGTATAAGATGTATCTAGTCAGTCTTGCCCGGAATGGAAGGAATGAGACAGTAAATCAAAGAAGAATTGACTCGATCACAAACTACAAACTAGAAATGAAAGAATTTGCTTATTACTATAGAACTAGTAGCGCAGGCTAGATTAAAGGAAAGGAGAGATTTTTGAATTGAACAAAGACGGTATGCTTGTGGAGTTCTTGCTTTTCTTTTTTGTAACCCATCTTAACCTCTTCTTTCTTGCTAGAACTGGAGAGTTCTATAGCTTTCTTTACTGGCTTGAATGCCCTGTTGAGTAAGATGCCAATATAGGAGATGTAAATATATGTATTTAATAAAAAATATCCGATTCGCATACAAAGGATGCTGGTGGGGAGGGTGGACAAGAAAATGAAAGAACAAACAACCTCTTTTCAAGGAAGTTTTTGCTGTGTTCCAAGATACAAATAAAGAGGGAAAAAGAACCCTAACTGAGAAAGAAAGAGAACAACTATAGAGTAATATAAAAAACCAGACCTGCTGAACCGACTAGTCGCTTCCTGAATGCCTCTTGAATTTAGTAGGGTCTCTTCAGAAGTCTTTGTAGAGCTATGGCTTCAATTGGACTATAGCCCCTAAAGGGGAATCGCTTCAGGAAAAAGAGCTCGAACGATAGCTGGCTCGCCCAAGTGGTAGAGAAAGTGAATCGGTCCCTATAGGAAGCCCTTTCACGAAAATCGGTAACCGGTGCGGTAGAAGAGTCAGAGCCCCTATTTCACTTGACGTTGACTAGCTTTCAATTCAAGATAGAAGAGCCTTTCATGCTTGCTGTAAAGTCTCGGAATTCTTCTAGTGAGATTGTAGACCCAAGAATGCCTAATAGAGCCTACTTCCCACTAGGGTGACAGGTCTTTCCTCTTCCAATTCCGGAGGCTTTCGATCGGACATCTTGACTTGAAAGCTCTCTCTGTGCACTTCTCATCGCCCTTTGCTTGGCGCTAGCTTTCTTCTTTTTCTTTTTTTGAGTTTCGAAAACGGAAAGAACATAGGATAGGATAAGTGAGGATACGGAATGAATGCTCTTCGATGCTAGCTAGGTGTGGACGTTTTACCTAATTTGACAACGGGTTCCAAACCTTAATCTAATCGGGTAAATCACTCTCTTAGGAGAAAGCAATTGATAAGGGAGCTTACGAAAAGGGCTATCAAACGGCTGTGACTTTCAATTGGCCTAGGTTCCCGGTCTGCGCTTGCCATTCTTGCGGATAGGACGACCAAGTCAAGTCGGCTGGTACCATCTATTGAAGAAAGTCAGTTACAATAACAGATGGGGATGGATAGGTCTCTTCCGCTAGCGCTTTAATCAAGAAAACTCCTGCAACAAGAAAATCCCAAGCCCAACAAAGGGCTACTTCAAGAGCAAGAATTGGATTCCCGTCTCGCCAGTAAACTGACTCGGGTGCTTAGTCGACTTTGGCTTGCTTTCTAGAATCATCAATTGACGTTGAGTGCCATCCCATCCGAAACATCCTTTCCAGAAGACGAGTGCCGCCCATAAGACTCATTCGTTCTACTTCCTTTTCGTTGAGCTATTGACTCATGCCTGGTAGTCAGCGTTGGAACTTTCACTGGTATGGGAACCATTGCCCACTATAGACCATATCCCGGATAAAGCGAAGAAGCAAGCGGAAGCAGACTATGACCAGTACAGCAAAAAGTAGGGAAAGAAAACCAACCTCTGAATGGAATCTGATTCTTCTTCAAAGGAAGTCTCAGACTGATTGATGTGAGAAAGACGAAGATGCTGAAAACGATTACCGATTGACTGAATAGTTCCGGCTAGCCGCTAACCCCTTTCTTTATACGACCTTGCAAGAAAACCACTTTCCCGGGAAAAAGGGAGGAAAGCCCTACAAAAAAGGTTCAAAAAAGGCTTCTCGGAACTGCCATAGTTGATGCATCGAATGCTATAGTGCAATAAGACTTGGTTCAGGAACTGAACCGAGCTCACTGCCTCACACCACTGGCATTGAAG